TTAGTATGGAACATTTTCTTTTCCAAGTGAAATCCCCTAGTATATGAAAGGGTGAAAACGTGCTTTCGTTGTTGTGGAATAAGAAGCCTTCGTATCTTAATGCATGTATTTAATTTATTCGGAGCTATTAGAGCGGGATCCACTTTTTGGGGAATATGAGTCGAAGCAATAACAAGAATATCTCTAGTGGACCGTCTTTCACAATCCCCGGAGAGATAGTTCAATAATAAACCGAGGGACTCCGACTCATCCACATACAGATCATGAATGTTTGGAATCCATACTATGCAAGGAGACATTGTTCTTGCCAATTCGAATTGCAAGTTGATAGAAGCTAGGTCTATTTCCAACTCGATGATATACCTAAGTATCTCATCATCCACCGTATACTCCTCCCTCAGCTCCGGGTCCGAGTCCAAGTTCGAATAAATAGAGTCACGATCATCAATATCGTCCACATCTTTAAGCGCATCCATATAGTCCTTAGCAGGATCGCTATCATCATCAATACCATCAATATCCACATCATCAAGCGCTTCCATATAGTCCTCAGGATCGAGATCATCAATAACTATTTTCAAATCCAGCTTGTTCAGAAATACCGTAATGAAAGGAAGATAGGAGTTTGTCGCTAGGGATTTGACCAAATAGGATCGTCCAGTTCCTATAGGACCTATCACTAAAATACCCCTAGAGGGGGATAGGGCTAGGCGGAACGAAAAGGGTTTTGGTTTTCCATGAGATGGGAAATGCAAACTATTAGCCCCACACGAGGTTTGTGAATAAGTGATTGTCTGATAATGAGCAAGGAATATCCGTCTTTCTGCTAAACAGGATGTATTGAACTCATAATTCATTAGATCCTTTTGATGAATGTCAACTACGTATCGTAAGTAAATTGCTCCCGCTTGTTCAAACATTTGATAACCATAGTCACTCTTTACTAAATGATCAATATGAGTCAGACTCCATAGAATTTGATCAATCCCTTTTTCTGGCCTTAAGGTGGAGAAATGAAACGAGTAAACTCTCTCTTTATCCAAAAACCAATCACAGGTCTCGATCCAGGATTCTATTTCATCATGAGTCGGAAACCTTTGTCCTTTTCTTATCCATGAATAGATCTCTTTACTTGTATGACTTAGATGTCTCGTATTTCTCGAAAAAGTGATTCGATTGATGGGATTTGGTATGATACTTATGAGATCGATGAGATTGAAAAAGATCTTCTGTATTAATTTGACCCCATAAGCGGGACCACCACCAAATAGCGCAAAACCCAGTATTTCTGCTAGAAAATCTTCTAATTGTTCCCGAGCAACTAGAAAGAGATTCTTTAACCAGAAAGAATTCGGTTCAGGTTTAGGATACCCATTCACAAGTTTGTACACCTCAAGCGTGTATGATGGAATCGTCAAAGATTTTATCCTATCGAACTCTGTCTGTAACTCACTAGAGTCTAGGGAAACAGAGAAAAGAAGTACCTGAACGAGACATCCAGCAAGAAGAAGAAGTAAAAGGCTTGAATAGAGGAACTCCCGAACATTTGGCGAGCTCAGATGTGTCGATATCAACGGTGACTCATTATTTCGATGAATCATTTCTTCGACCCGAAGAAGCCTACGGAAACACTTCCACGAAATATCACTTGAAATCTCACTTATCGGTGCCCACAATCCCCACAATTTTAGCTTAAGAGCTCGCCATTTTAGCTTAAGAATTCGCCATGCTGATCTGTGCATAATATAATGAAAATTGGATACAAATTTGTGACTGCTACTTAGCATCGGCAATAGGTCTGAAAAAGCATCTAAAAATAGAAAATTTAGATATTTGTACCCTGTCGAAGTAAAGAACCAAGGCATATATGTTTGGAATAGATTCCATTTTGAGAGAGTTGAAAAAGCACTATCTCGTTGAAAGGTTCTACCCATCTGCCCTTTCTCAACGCCTTTCTTTAGCCAATTTCGCCAAAGACGCAATTTTTTACTCGTTTCGGATGGTAAATATTTCTCAGAACGTGGAGTGTGAATCAAACCCAGGTTTGAATTGAAATTCAGATACTGATACAAGTTCTTCCTTTCTGAATCAGATAGATTCATATCTGAAAGAGGTTGACAATAAGTTCTTTCCAAATTGACTATTTCTTCCTCTGTTAGAGGTGTTCCAGAAATGTCTGCGATCGAGTAAATAGTTCTACGAACGAATAGATCGGATCGAATTGGAAAACGGAAAGATTTGTACAAGTTATACCTTTCGTTACCCCTTTGTGGAAAACCGTTAGGTATGAATATGTTAGATACCTGTGACTCGATTGGTGAAATAGTATCTCTCTCCAAAAAAGCATGTTTTTTTTTACCGACGCACAAAGAAAATTTTTTGTTGCGAATGAACAAGATATTTAGGAATTGTCGATACGTAAAATCATAATTCTTGATACGGGCCTTTTCCATATAAAAAGGGAATCTTTTGTTACAATAGAAGAAGAAGTGATGTGGAT